ACGCACTTCTAATACTTGTTCCACTTTTGGAAGACCCTGCGTTATATCACCGGATCGTGATTTTTCATATATAAATGTAACTAAGGTATCTCCTTCGTAAAGGATTTCTCCATAATGGCGATGAACAGTTGCTCCTGAAGTGGCCAAATAAGGCTTAGCTGATCTTATTACTACAGAATCAACTTGAACAATTATAATTTGACCCGATTTTAGGTGTGGTCTATTTTTGGCTATACATACATTTTCAAAAAAAAACTGTCCAAGACTAATTCTTGTAGGTGTTTCTTCACAATAACTATGGTGATAATTATGATGCAGAAAATGCCAATTCAAATTAAATGTATTGAAAACGATGTTACTGCATGGATCGGAATTAAAAATTCCCCCGTTTTCATCCATTAAATAATATTTTAGTACTTGAAAAGTCTGGTTAAAATTGTCAAGTTTCAAATATTTAGTTAGGGAGATCGGATTATGAGTTATTAATTGATAAAATGAATAAAAATTCACAATTTGAGGGGCCGCCCCTAAAGAATTGTGAATTTCAAGAGGATCCTTTTTACTTGATTCTTTTATGACATTATAATCTTTTACATCGTTGAATAGATCCATTTGCAAACAATTTGATGCTGACAAAATTATCAAAGATTGGCGTTCTTTATTTCTATTCAACAACGTACGAATAGTTCCTTGATTTTGACTAAGGTATTGTAGAACCCTTGTCTTGGAATAAATAGAAAAAAATGGATTGATATTGGTGCGATCTGACTCATTATTAAAGATCAATCCTGAACCTGACGGATCTTTCCTTTTTCTGATATACGAAGTATCGGATTTCACTAAGTCTATTCGTAAGAAATTTCGAACCAGACCATTTATACTTACTTCAACAAAGGAAGCGCGGGCTTGTTCGATAGAAGAGCTTTTTTTGTCTCGGTGCCAATTCAACAATAAACAAGTCCGAACTAATTGAATGCTTGTGCCAGAAATTCCCCGAATTGGTTTACCATTTCCATAAAGGATATAATTGACAACTCTAAGTTCCAGATTATCCCTTTCTTGCAATAGATCCTGTGGGAAAAGTGTTACTAAATTTATACCGTCGGCTAGTTCATATATGATTACAGGTCGAACAAAAACAAAATACTTTTTCTTGGTAGGTGTGATCCACTGGACATAAATCCAATTTTTCAATTTTTTTGATTTCTTAGAATTTTTTTTTACTCTTTCAGGTGGTATCAAGATGCCATTGTGTCGGGATATCTTATCCATCTCTCCAGGAAAATGTATATCTCCAGAAAATATTTTGAGTTCAATCCTTTTTTTTTTTTTCTCCACTCGGACCAATCCGCCTACTCGGCTTCTTATACTTAAAGTTAGTCGTGTAGCTACTCCAATGATACTATTGTTCCGTACCAGTATGGAAGAAGATTCAGGTAAAATATGCACTTCCTCGGGAATGAAAAAAAATCGATCCACTTTCATTTGCATTTGGTATTTTGGCTTAAAGTCTTTGACTCCTCGATACTCAATCAAATCCTCTTTTTTGAGGATTGAATGCACCCCTATAGTCCCATATTTCGTAATTCCTGAACTATTTCTTCTGTATTGAGGATCATCGAAATAAGCAAGAATACTATTTCTACGAAAAATACCATTTATGGGTATTTCAATCGAAATACCGGAAGGGGACGGTAGTTCTTTTTCTCGTTCTTGAAGTGATTCAAATTGAATGATGAATCCATTTCTTCGCCTCTTTGCCAATAAATCAGAATTACCGTGGAAAATAGCGGGATATGTGAGATTAGATTGACCCGTACATAGGATTGGATTAAGTTCTGAATAATCAGGAATTCCGCTTTCGTTTTTACCAGAGAGATCCGGACCATAAAATTTATGTCTCACTTTATCATTATTTACTGAAAGGCTAGAAATATATCTTCTTTCGACAGAAAGAGAATGAACGTTAATTTGATCTTGATCCTTGTAGAGTGAAAAAGGGACTACACGGCATCCGCACGAACCTGCTGATAATATCCATAAATGACTTGTTTTTGGTAAGAGATGGACATTACTATATGTAAATTCGGGTGCATGGTACACATCGGTACTCCAATGCATTTCTCCCTCTGAGTCAGAATAAATATGTTTTCGAACCCTCTCTTTTAAATTTAGAGTGTATGTTCCCGCGCGAATCTCAGCAATCACTTGTTCTGATTCTATATATTGATCATTTTGAACTAAAAGTAAACTTTTTGGTGGAATAGTGACGTTATGTATAATATCCTCACTCTCAATAGTTACATACAAGTCTATATAACATAAAAAAGCAGGATGCCCATGACGTGTACGTGTGGGATGAACCAAATCCTCATTGAATTTGATTTTTCCATTAGAAGGAGCTCGTATATGTTCTGCAGTCCCCCCTGTGAATACTCCGCCGGTATGAAAAGTTCTTAATGTTAGTTGAGTACCCGGTTCTCCAATAGATTGACCCGCA